CCATGGGAAGGTTACAATTTTGAAGACGCAGTACTAATTAGCGAACGTTTGGTCTATGAAGATATTTATACTTCTTTTCACATCCGAAAATATGAAATTAAGACTCATGTAACAAGTCAAGGTCCTGAAAGAATCACTAAGGAGATTCCGCATTTAGAGGCTCGTTTACTCCGAAATTTAGACAAAAATGGAATTGTGATGCTTGGATCTTGGGTAGAAACAGGTGATATCTTAGTAGGTAAATTAACACCTCAGACAGCGAGCGAATCGTCATATGCCCCGGAGGATAGATTATTACGAGCTATACTTGGCATTCAGGTATCCACTTCAAAAGAAACTTCTCTAAGACTACCTATAGGGGGAAGGGGTCGAGTTATTGATGTGAGATGGATCCATAGAAAGGGGGTTTCCAATTATAATCCAGAAAGGATTCGTGTATCTATTTCACAGAAACGTGAAATCAAAGTAGGTGATAAAGTAGCTGGAAGGCATGGGAATAAGGGTATAATTTCTAAGATTTTGTCTAGACAAGATATGCCCTATTTACAAGATGGAACGCCCGTTGATATGGTATTCAACCCATTAGGAGTCCCCTCACGAATGAATGTGGGACAGATATTTGAATGTTCGCTCGGGTTAGCGGGGGATCTGCTAAAGAAACATTATAGAATAGGGCCCTTTGATGAGAGATATGAGCAAGAGGCCTCAAGAAAACTAGTGTTTTCTGAATTATATGAAGCCAGTAAGCAAACAAAAAATCCATGGGTATTTGAACCCGAATATCCGGGAAAAAGCAGAATATTTGATGGAAGAACAGGAGATCTTTTTGAACAACCTGTTCTAATAGGAAAGTCTTATATCCTAAAATTAATTCATCAAGTTGATGATAAAATCCATGGACGTTCCAGTGGGCATTACGCACTTGTTACACAACAACCCCTTCGAGGGAGGGCCAAACAAGGGGGACAAAGAGTAGGAGAAATGGAAGTTTGGGCTCTAGAGGGATTTGGTGTTGCTCATATTTTACAAGAGATGCTTACTTATAAATCTGATCATATTAGAGCTCGTCAAGAAGTACTTGGTGCTACGATTATTGGAGCAACAGTACCTAAACCAGAGGGTGCTCCAGAATCTTTTCGATTGCTCGTTCGAGAACTACGATCTTTGTCCCTGGAACTGAATCATTTCCTTGTATCTGAAAAGAACTTCCAGATGAATAGGAAGGAAGCTTGATCTCAATGAATCAGAATTTCTATTCTATGATCGACCAGTATAAACATCAACAACTTCGAATTGGACTAGTTTCCCCTCAACAAATCAGGGCTTGGGCAAAAAAAATTCTACCCAATGGAGAGATAGTTGGAGAGGTGACAAAACCCTATACTTTTCATTATAAAACTAATAAACCGGAGAAAGATGGATTGTTTTGTGAAAGAATTTCTGGACCCATAAAAAGTGGGATTTGTGCTTGTGGAAATTACCGAGGGATTGGAGCTGAAAAAGAAGACCCGAAATATTGTGAAGAATGCGGGGTGGAATTTGTTGATTCTCGGATACGAAGGTACCAAATGGGATACATCAAACTGACATGTCCAGTGACTCATGTGTGGTATTTGAAACGTCTTCCTAGTTATATTGCGAATCTTTTAGATAAGCCCCTTAGGGAATTAGAGGGCCTAGTATATTGCGATGTGTGATTTGATCGAAATTTTCATTTGACAGATTTGGACTGATAAACTGTCATCCCATTTAATCTGATTGGGATGCCCCCGGCTCTGACATGTATCTTGGGAGGAGGAACATGAAGCTCAGAATTATGGGTGCATTCAAGACTTAAAAATGGAAGAAAAGGGGAATTGATCCATGGTCGATTCCGTAACAGATAATATAGGAATATTTAGTTATACCTCGTGAAAAAAGACTTTTTGTGAAAATGGTTACGGGAGCTTATCTATCGCATATATGCTTCAAGGGATATCATGGCACATAACCATCGAGGTGAGTAGAGACCTAAAAAAGATCGAATGTAACAATACAATATATAGACAAAGAAATCCTTTACGAGTCCCAAAATATTCCTTTCAGGGGATTCCTAATTTGAGGGGAAGTAGACTACTCAAGAACTTCACATTTCCTTTTTTTCGTAAACATAAAGAAACATAAAAGAAAGTAAAAAAGGTTAGAGTGAAAATCAAAAAGAAAATAAGATAAGAATGAATCAATGAAAGGTTGGTCCTGACTGGGAACTTGAGTAAAGAGTAGCTTTTTGTAGGGTTTTCTCGAACAAAGTTTAAAAAGAAGAACCCCTTTCTTTATTTGGTGTAACTACTTGAGCCGGATGAGAGGAAACCTTCACGTCCGATTGTGAGGGGGGGAATCCAATACTATAGGAACCTATCTCAATTTTTCTTTTGCTAGGTCCATAGCTAAAAAACCTACTTTCTTACGATTACGAGGTTCATTCGAATATGAAATCCAATCCTGGAAATACAGCATCCCA